GACCGTCCTGTAGTATGAACTAATAACTATAGCACTAATAACCAACTCATTGCTTCGCATTATCTGAATCCAAAGAACCAGTCAAGGTATAATATATTGATCATATCGTTGTAGCAACTGAAATGTTTTTTTGCAGAAACACAAAACCCAATTTGATTATGGGTTGTAAAGTTATACGTTGTGCAGGAAAATAGAAAAGCATGCGGATAAATGGAAGGATGAGAGAAAGAGAGAAAGAAAATATCAATGATATAGGATTCCAATATGTAAGGTCTGTGAGTCATCTCATAAACAACAGTGTAATACAGCATCAATAATGATTCATCCAAAATTCGATGAATCCGCTCATAGAACAAAAAAATAAAGAGCCTCGAGCCAATAAAAACTGAGAAAGTTGACTTAAGAAAAAATTGCATTACGGACTCCGTTGGAGAATTCAGACCTAACCATTAATCGAGAAGCAATGGGAACGACGGAACCCGTGAATAAAGAAGATTCTATTGGAAATGAATCTTAATGATTTATTGGGTGGGATGGCGGAACGAACCCGGGAACTAAACTATTCTTTTATTCGGAGAGGTCATGAACTAACCCTACAACTGAAATAGATATTGAAAGAGTAAATATTCGCCCGCGAAAATTTTATTTTATTGGATTGATTAATTTTGATCGATCCGATATAGGAAAAGGCAAAACAAAATAAAGATTTTTAGAATGATAAAAAAAAAGACATTGAGATTATCTCTAAATTGAGATTATCTCTAAATAGAATATACATGTTTCAATTCTATATCTAAACACGATATACAAATTTAGAATAGATTAATTAGATGAAATTTAGAAATTTCAAAGAATACTATGCTTCAGTATATTATTCATTAAATCCCTGTATATCTTGATAAAATCTTTTTTAGTCCTTTCATTCGCGAGGAGCTGGATGAGAAGAAACTCTCATGTCCAGTTCTGTAGTAGAGATGGAATTGAGAAAGAACCATCAATTATAACCCCCAAAGAACAAGATTCCGTAAACAACATAGAGGAAGAATGAAAGGAATATCTTATCGAGGTAATCATATTTGTTTCGGCAGATATGCTCTTCAAGCACTTGAACCCGCTTGGATCACATCTAGACAAATCGAAGCAGGGCGCCGAGCAATGACACGAAATGTACGGCGTGGCGGAAAAATATGGGTACGTATATTTCCAGACAAACCAGTTACAGTAAGACCCACGGAAACCCGTATGGGGTCCGGGAAAGGATCCCCCGAATATTGGGTAGCCGTCGTTAAACCGGGTAGAATACTTTATGAAATGAGTGGAGTCGCTGAAAATATCGCTCGAAAGGCTATTTCAATAGCGGCGTCAAAAATGCCTATAAGAACTCAATTCATTATTTCTGGATAGGAATGTCGAAATAAATCTTGGGTACAAAAAAATGCGGGTTTCTTTTTTTTACTTCGTCCTTTCAGTGCTTTAAATTAAACCTTAAAAAAAAAAAAGATTCAAAAAACGATATGATTCAACCTCAAACCTATTTGAATGTAGCGGACAATAGCGGTGCCCGAGAATTGATGTGTATTCGAATCATAGGAGCCAGTAATCGTAGATATGCTCATATTGGTGACGTTATTGTTGCTGTGATCAAGGAAGCAGTACCAAATACGCCTCTAGAAAGATCAGAAGTGATCAGAGCTGTAATTGTACGTACTTGTAAAGAACTCAGACGTGATAACGGTATGATAATACGTTATGATGACAATGCTGCAGTTGTCATTGATCAAGAAGGAAATCCAAAGGGAACTCGAGTTTTTGGTGCGATCGCCCGAGAATTGAGACAGTTGAATTTTACTAAAATAGTTTCATTAGCACCTGAAGTATTATAAGATGAGACCGCGATATAGCCATAGGATATAGTCATAGTATTAAAATACAATAGATAAAGATAAATAAAAATTTAGTAGAGTATGTCTCACGCATATACTTTTAATACTTTTCATAAAAAAAAAAGAACATGTTGATTATATCAAAATTCGGAAGCAACAAAATTTTGAGTTTCTCATGGGCAAAGACACTATTGCTGACATAATAACTTCTATACGAAATGCTGACATGAATCGAAAGGGAACAGTTCGAATAGCATCTACTAACATCACCGAAAACATTGTTAAAATACTTTTGCGAGAAGGTTTTATAGAAAACGTAAGGAAACTCTTGGAAAACAAAAAAGAGTTTTTGGTTTTAACCCTACGACATAGAAGGAATAGGAAAGGACCGTATAGACCCATTTTAAATTTAAAACGAATCAGTCGACCCGGTCTACGAATCTATTTTAACTATCAACGAATTCCTAGAATTTTAGATGGGATGGGGATTGTGATTCTCTCTACATCTCGGGGTATAATGACAGACCGAGCGGCTCGACTAGAAAGAATCGGCGGAGAGATTTTGTGTTATATATGGTAATTCTTCTTCTATCCGAATTGTATTTGGAGCTTCCTTT